ATAAGATATCTTTCTAATAATATAACAATACCAAGTACAAATATTAAATTGAGGTACCTAGTCTATGACAACTCTAAACCTACTACCCTCTATTTTTGTGCCTTTAGTGGGCCTAGTATTTCCGGCAATTGCAATGGCTTCTTTATTTCTTTATGTTCAAAAAAACAAAATTTTTTAGGATCAAATCTCATCCATTTTTTTTAAGACTTAGACTTGAATTATAACACAACTATATATTTATTGGAATAGTATAACATGGGTCTTCCTCTGAACGTAAATGAAAGAGCTCGTATGTATGTGGAAACGTGATCTATGGGTAAATAAATTATATCTACTTTCAAATAGATCAGGATCCGTGGATGTCTGAAATGGAAGGTCAATGTATCGATATGTATGTAGATATCTATAGTGGGATCATCTGAAGGGGATGTTATTATTTTAGATCTAACCAATTTGATGAATTACTCCTAAAGGTTCACATCAAAATAGTGCTAGTTGATGAAAGTTACTTCGGAAACAAAAAAAGTCAAATTCATTTGGGTTATTCTTTCAATTCTAATAAAATACAACTAGATCTAGTATGAATTGGCGATCAGAACGTATATGGATAGAACTTATAACAGGTTCTCGAACAACAAGTAATTTCTGCTGGGCCTTTATCCTTTTTTTAGGGTCATTAGGATTCTTATTGGTTGGAACTTCCAGTTATCTTGGTAGGACTTTGATATCTTTCGTTCCCTATCAGCAAATCCTTTTTTTTCCACAAGGGATCGTGATGTCTTTCTATGGGATCGCAGGTCTCTTTATTAGCTCCTATTTGTGGTGCACAATTTGTTGGAATGTAGGTAGTGGTTATGATCGATTCGATAGAAAAGAGGGAATAGTGTGTATTTTTCGTTGGGGATTTCCGGGAAAAAATCGTCGCATCTTCCTACGATTCCTTATGAAAGATATTCAGTCCATCAAAATAGAAGTGAAAGAGGGTATTTATGCTTGTCGTGTCCTTTCTATGGAAATCAGAGGCCATAGGGGCATTCCCTTGACTCGTACTGATGAGAATTTGACTCCGGGAGAAATTGAACAAAAAGCTGTTGAATTGGCCGATTTCTTGTGTGTACCAATTGAATTGAAATAATGAAAAATGAATGGATTTCTAAGCCGGCGGGAAAAAACGGAAGAATCCTCTTTTTTCTATAGTATAACTTGACTGAAGTTTCTTCAGAACGCTCATTCGAGCCAAAGCTATACGGAACAATCCTAATACGAAACTCTTTTTGTCCACAAAAAGGGTCTTGTATACGTATGAAATCCACCCAACTCAATTCAGTAACAAATCGAAAAAATCGATTCATTCCATATATTATATCAAATCATTTCGGAATAAAGAATTTCTCGTTTTATTTTAGGTCCAATATTTGGAATTGATACATTAGATACAGATAGATCATATCTTGGAAATTCTCTCTTTTGTCAATCGACCCGTTATTTTTTTATCCTTTCTTTTGTGCTCCTTAATGACCATGACCAAACAATTGGATCCCTCTTATAACTCTCTAATTTCTGTCTTATTTTACCACTCATTTTTGATCATCACAACATTTTTCAGAAATTTCCCTCAATTCGTCCTGGACTATAGGTAGCCTGTGAAATTTTTCGAAATATTTTCTATTTTTGTTTTGATCGAAAAGGAGTTCTTTTGTCTCAAAATACGAATAATATTCATTACTTGAAGTGGCTCTTTTGGGCATTCATCGAAAGGAGTGCTTCGAATTTGACCAATTGAAATATCTGGAATATATATTTTTTGGTTTCTTAATTCGAAGTGGACTCTTATTCTATTTCTATATTCTTTATAACGACTAACTATTGAATCACAAATAAAAACAGGGAATAGATTCATAGATTCAATACCTTGTAATAGAACTCACGCTTGATAGAAATATTAGATCGCATAGAGTCGAGGAATGAGTTGGACAATTCACAGATGAAAAAAATGAAAAAAAAAAAAACATTCACTCACATTCTATATCTTATATCTATAGTATTTCTGCCCTGGTGGGTTTCTCTCTCATTTAATAAAAGTATGGAATCTTGGTTTATTAATTGGTGGAATACTCGACAATCCGAAACTTTTTTGAATGATATTCAAGAAAAGAGTATTTTCGAAAAATTCATAGAATTAGAGGAACTCTTCCTGTTGGACGAAATGATAAAGGAATACCCGGAGACACATCTACAAAAACTTCGTGTAGGAATCCACAAAGAAACGATTCAATTGATCAAGATGCATAATGAGTATCGTATCCATATGATTTTGCACTTCTCGACAAACATAATCTGTTTCGTTATTTTAAATGGTTATTCTATTCTGGGTAATGAAGAACTTGTTATTCTTAACTCTTGGGCTCAGGAATTCCTATATAACTTAAGCGACACAATAAAAGCTTTTTCTATCCTTTTAGTAACTGATTTATGTATCGGATTCCATTCGCCCCATGGT